ATCTAACATAATGAATGAAAGGATCCTTCAGGAAACATAGGATGCCCGGAAAATCATTAGCAAAGACTTCGACAAGATGTTTTATTATTTTTCTATGTAAATAAATTCGCTCAAAAAGGACTCCAGAAGATGTTAATCGTAAATGAGAAGATTGTTTACGGAGAAAAATAAAGACAGATTCGTATTCACATATATGAGAATTATATAAGAATAACAATAATCTTGAATGACTTTTTGAAAAAAAAGAAATAGCTTTATTTGGAATAATAACAATATTCCAATTAGAATACTCATGAAGAAAGAACCGCAATAAATGCAAAGAGGAGGCATCTTTCACCCGGTAGCGAAGGGTTTGAATCAATATTTCCAGATGGATGGGGTAGGGTATTAGTACATCTGCCACATAATTTAAATGTGGGAATTTGTCCTCTAAAAAAGGAAATATTGAATGAATGGATCGAAAATTGTAAGATCTTACGATTTGTGCCCCTTCTAAGGAAGATATTAATCGTAAAGAAAATGGAATTTCCGCAATGACTGCAAATCCTTCTGATATAATTTGAGAATAAAAATTCTTGTTGTATCCTAAAAATGGATTTTGGTTAGAATCATTAGTGGAAATCAGCAAATGATTCTGTTGATACATTCGCGTAATTAAACGTTTTACAATCAGTAAACTAGATTTATTATCATAAGCTACATTTTCCAACAAAATAGATCTATTTAAACCATGATCATGAACAAGTGCATAAATATACTCCCGAAAGATAAGTGGGTATAGGAAGTTATGTTGCCTAAATATATCTAGTTCTAAATATCCTTTTAATTCCTCCATTTATTTCAAATTAGATTGAAACCCGGGATAGGAGATTTGATTTCTTGGGTTATTAAATGACACATAGTACGATACAGTCAAAACAGGATATTATAGTAAGAAAAGACTAGATAGATACCCCGGAAACAGATAAGACTTATCAACGGACTCTTTATCCTTTCTTTTTCCATCTAATTAAAATCTAATTAAATCGGTTTATGTTCATTATAGGATAACAAGATGGTTAGAAATCCTTTATTTTTTCAACCCAATCGCTCTTTTGATTTTGGAAAAAAAAGATTTTTATCAATATACTGCTTTTCTACACATTCATCCCCACACTCTAATGGAGAATATCTACTAATAATTAGGATTAAAAAAAATCTATAATCTACTTATGGTAAAAACATTTCCCGTATCAAGCACTAATATATTTTTAACGTTTAATTAAATCGGGTAATTATTCAAATTAAGAACAGAAACTCGTTGCTTTTTTTTGTTTCCCTAGAATTGGAGCCAAAGGGCTCTATCCATTTATTCACTTAATCCAACTTTAATCTTTTTTTTTTATTCTTTTTTTTCCGCGTCAAGAATTCAAACAAGATTTTGTATCGATCCGATAAGATACGAATAAAATATTCTCAAAATTCTCCATTAATAATTAATACGACATGCTGCTTTTTCCATTCCTTCCTTTCAGGATCAGTCGCGGTCTTACAAAGCTCTACCGATGGTATCGACGAATCCGTTACTTCATACAAATGTGTAAAAAATGCTAGTCGCACTTAAAAGCCGAGTACTCTACCGTTGAGTTAGCAACCCGAATCAAAATGTATAGATCCAATCGGAATCAAAAAAGAGATTTAATTACACAACGCAATCAAAATATTAAAATAGAACAAATATTTCTAAATGATTAAATGATTCTGAACATAAAAATGAACATATCAGATGCAAATACAATGACGTCTAAAATAAGAAGATAGATTAAGATAAAAATATAAATAAAATGTAAATTGATCGACTACCAAAGATTTTGTTCGTATGTTATACATTATTATCTTATCCATTTTTTTTTATTAAAAAAAAAGAAAGACTTCTTGTATCCCAGCAAATCCAATGAACCCATCGTTTTAATAAAGTAAAAAAAAAAACCAAGTCTATAGAACAGAGAAATAGATACATTTATTCACGATCGGATTATATTTGTTTGATATACTGTTGTCAATATGAATGTTGAGAAAAGAACATAATGTAGAAAACCATAAATTAAAATACAAAATTATTCAATATTTTCTATTTAATTCAACAATATTTTCTTATTAAATTCAATAAAATATTGAATTACTATAACTATAATAAAAATCAAATAAAAAAAACGAATGACTTGTATTGAATTGACACTGCATAAAAAATAAAGATAGATACAAAAAGGTATAGGTGTAAAAAAATTCGGAGAGAAGTATAAAAAAATCTTGCTTGGGTTTACTCAATCAATCTAAGTAAAAAAAGCAAGCTTAAATACCATGTTTTTTTTTTATTTGATTTGTTCAGCTCATAAAAAAAAAGAAAGTGAAAGTTTCAACGAAAACCAACCATATTGAATTAGCAATAATGTCAAATTTTCTATTTATAGATCCAACTACTTCATTTATTCACTTTCTTTTTTTTTTTCTATTTATCTGTCTTATATGAATTTATCTTACTAAAATAAAAAAAGAAGATGTTGTCGTTATAGACGACAACATCTTTTGGTAGTAATAATAAATGGGTAGGAATAGAACAAAAGAGGGGGAGTAATATAGAAAAGTTTATACAAAGTTATATACAAGTCATCCCCCTCCCCCTTTTTTTTTTATTTCATTAATTTAATTTCATCTGTTGATTAAAGGAAAGTTCCATAAAAACTCCCGCCTTCTTTGAAATATCATGAACAGTTCCCGTAGGTTGAGCGCCCTTTTCAAGGAAATATAGAATAGCGGGAACATTTAAATAAGTTTGATTCTTTATCGGATCATAAAAACCCACTTTCCGAAGATCTCTTCCTTCTCTTCGGGATCGAACATCAATTGCAACGATTCGATAAACCACCCATTGGGATAGATGTAGATGAATAATACTCCCCCCCTAGAAACGTATAAGAAGTTTTCGCCTCGTACGGCTCAAGAAAATTCGAAATTATGTCTATGTATAGAATCTTTAATTAATATTAATTAGATCCATAAAATCATCAAATCAATTAAACTATGATTTAAGTACTTTTCCTTATTCTTATTATTTTATTGTCCGAAAAAGGAAAAAAATCATTCGTATTCACATCCTCATAACTCAAGTTGGATAATTTTCAAATAACCCAAAAGAAAACCTTTAGGCATTTCGTTTATTGAGCGGTCTCTAACCACGCATTTTTTGTCTGTCTCCTTTAGAATCTTTTTGATTCTTCATTATGATCTATTTATTGAGACAACTGAAAACGGTATTTACTTGTTCCAGAATTCTTTATCGTTTCCTTGAATCGTTGGGTTTAGACATGACTTCGGTGATCTTTAATCATTTCAAAAAATGGGAGCAACATACCATTTTTGTAATTTCTTTCTATCAAAGAATCATACAAATGGTTGATTCCCGCGTGATACACTTTTGATCGAAACAGTTTTACCAATTCCAAGCAATTTTTCTTAATGAATTTGAAACTTGCTAGAATTGGATCCTTTCGATTTCTATATCTAAAATATACTTTCGAAGTTGTTTCAACTTATTAATTAACACTAACCCTAGATCCGTGCCCCTAAAAAATGAATCAATACTTTTTACTCGAGCTCCATCATGATCATGTACTATTTACACCACAACCCCCAAAAAATGAGGTTTTTCTAGTGGAACAGAACAAACGATGTCGAGCCAGAAGCACCCTCATTCCTATATAATGAATATAAAAAAATGGCGGATGTCAGAATCCACAACCGATCATATCCTTCAAGTCGCACGTTGCTTTCTACCACATCGTTTTAAACGAAGTTTTACCATAACATTTCTCTAGTAGGTTGCTGTAACCAGTATGTAATTGATTCAATTATGGAATCATGAATAATCATTGGTTCTATCGGTACATAGTAATCTATACTTTTATGAATAGGTAGTTTATGAAGAAGTCTCAGCAAGAATTCAATTTAACTCCATAGATTTTGATATTAGAATTTGAAATTCTAATATTAAAATTCGAAATAATAAATAACATAAATAAGTTCTTTTTTTTTTTAATCTGCATCTTCAATCTTCAAGTGACTTGAAAAAATAGATTCATCAATTTAACACTTCTTCAAGTACCAAGGACTCATAAGACATTATTCAAAAGATTAAATTGATTGAAAGATTTACTATTTCAATATCATTACATTATTTGAATAAAGTTTTACAGTAAAAGTAAAAACCGTATTCTCATAATAAGAGAGAAATTCATATTCTGATTAAAACATCAATCATTTCAAACAAATAGATAGAGATAGATCAAAAAAGATTAAATTTGTTTTTTTTTTTTTTCATTAGTTTAATTAATTTAATGAGGTGGAGAATAAAGACTGATTTAAGGGAGTATTGGGGTTGTTATTATTTTTGATAAATCATAATCGAAAGAAAAGAATAGGAGATTCCCATATCTATCAGATCTAAACAAATGTTTTTGAAAGTAATGTAATTATATATATATATTCTATGTTAAATATTTTTCATTTAGGGATCACAAATCTCTTTTCGCAAAAATGAATTGAAATAAATAAAGTTTTCAATGAAATAGAACGATAACAAGACATACATATAAGCATTTCCTCATTTTCTGCGTAGTTTATTTGACTTGAAAAAATTCAATAATCTTTTTGCAACCTTTACCTAAGGTAAAGTGAATAAGATAATACACTTTGTCTCAATTGTTACATAGATTTACAATTATTCATTAGAGAAAACACAAAAAAGAATCCTAATCCTATAGATTATTGATTGAAGTTAATTAGTACCCCAATATCAAAAACACACCCCTGTTTATAATTTTAAAAATTTAAAATCAGACTGCTTAGAATGCAGCATTTAAAATTCCAATGGATATCGTAAGTAAGGCTTTTTTTTTTTTCTTTTTTATGACTAACTAACTTCAATATGAGAGGGATAGGCATACAATGAAAAGCCCGTCCCCGGATTTTGCTTTTTTAAGTAAAACTCTTTTCTCTTCTTTTGATCTATGCTCCCATCTTACCTGGATACAAATCGATTCAATTATATTTGTGTGTTATTTGGTGTTATTTGAATACGATTCCATTTTTGAAAAAGATATAATTCAGATAAGAATCAATCATTATAAGAATAATAAGAAAAAAGAATCGTATTCTATATAATATTATTTATATTATTTATTATTTGATTATAGTCTTAATAAAAAAACAGAAAGTTGTTTAAAATAAAAAAAAAAAAGACAATCTTTTCGTATGATAGAAAATATGTATTCTAATACAATATACAATATATATAATCTGATATGATATATATAATAATATATAATAGGTATGTTCTGGGACGGAAGGATTCGAACCTCCGAATACCGGGACCAAAACCCGTTGCCTTACCACTTAGCCACGCCCCATTTTATATTGATATTCGACATTAATAAACACTAATATTGTTATTAGTTGTTCATCAATTATAGTCCAAATATCTATAGAATAGATTGGTACTAGGATTTTGATACATTTAGATATCAAATTAAACGAAATTTATTGATCATTACATATAATTCAATTAAGATATTGTATGAAAGTATGATTTCTTCTATTCTCTTTTCATTTGAGAATTGAAGTATTTTTGATTGAGTTAGTTCAAATCAAAGAAAAGTTTTTTGGTCTACCTTCTTTTTATTTTTTAATTTTGAGTTTTTACTCATTTTTTTATATAACTTAAACTAAAAAAAAAAATAACATTATATTATCAATTATTAATAACTCATATTAAGAACTCAATCAAAATAAAAATAAATACAATTATCTTCAAGAACAAAACAAAGAACAAAATGTTTGTTATGCTTAATATCTTTAGTTTGATCTGTATCTGGCTTAATTCTGCTCTTTCTTCAAATAGTTTTTTCTTCGCCAAATTGCCCGAGGCCTACGCTTTTTTGAATCCAATCGTAGATATTATGCCAGTAATACCTCTGCTATTTTTTCTCTTAGCTTTTGTTTGGCAAGCTGCTGTAAGTTTTCGATGAGATCTTGAATACTGTCCTAGAAAAATTCATGATTTGTTCTAAAAAAAATTCTAACAATTGATATGATAAGATCAGATAGGTTTTATAGTATAAAACTTCGATTCAAATATGGAAATTCTTGTATCGCCACAAAAAGTCTGGGGATCACCTCATTTCCGCATTCGGACCTTTTTTACATTGAAAGAACTTATTAGAGTTCCCCACAATTAGATATTAGATATTGTGGGTATGAAAAAAATGGGTAATGAAAGACTTGACTCATATTCCATTATAAATAAATTTCTGAAAATTATTTTCTATTTCTAGATTTAAGATTTATCAAAACCATTTCTTGGTGTCAAAATAAGATATATGTGGTATAAAAATGGAGAATCTATTCTCTTTTTTTTTTTTCCAAAAAAAAAAATGATCTTGGAGATTGTGTCATGCTTACTCTCAAACTATTTGTTTACACAGTAGTGGTATTCTTTGTTTCTCTCTTTATCTTCGGATTCCTATCTAATGATCCAGGACGTAATCCTGGACGTGACGAATAAAAAAGAAAGTTTTTATTTTCCTTGATCGATTTTTAAATGTTCTTAGGATTTTATCTATTCCACATCTTTAACTATTAAATAAAAAAAAAAAAGACTCGTCTAAATTGAAAGATAAATAAAAAAGAATACCAAGTCATTGACAAAAGCGGAAAGAGAGGGATTCGAACCCTCGGTACGAAAAACCCGTACAACGGATTAGCAATCCGACGCTTTAGCCCACTCAGCCATCTCCCCCATCTGAAAAGGGTAATTACTATGTTACATTACACAAAAAATAAGGTTTGAAAAAAGGGTCTTTCTTTTATACCTCTTCTTTTATTCTATTTATATTATTTTTATTCTATTATTAGTTTATTATATAGATATATAATATATAATTATATATAATTTATAATTATCTAGACATATCAAAATATAAAAAATATAGAAAAAAAGTAATTCCATTGATATAAAATAAAGTAAGAAAGGCTCGAAAGAAATATCTCCAATCCACTATTCCAATGGATATAAATTCATATTAAATTAATATATATATATATAATTACCTATATAATTATAAATACCTAAATAAAATAATAATATATATTTTATAAGTAAAAAATAAAATATATAGTAGTAATTTATATAAAGAAATATTTTAATATTATAAAGAAATATATAAATAATATAAAAAGTACCTCTTTGATTTCGTCTGCAAGAGCTTTTTAAAATTCCACGGCCTGGCCAGGTCAGTACCTCGCCGGGCCTTTTTTTTTGTTCCAATGACTATTATTTGAAACAAAAATGCTTGTTATGGAATAAAAAAAAAAAGAAACAATGGAACCATATATTCTTGCACAATTTTATGTTTTGGGGTACGTATTTTTATCGAGCCGTATCTGTCAATGTCAAAGCACCGCCAT